GGAAACTTCCGCGGGATCCTCTTTCTGCGGGATGCTCTTTTGCGCTACGATGGAGTTTTTTACTCTTTAAGTGCGCCACTCCTTCTTTTGTCCTGTATCTGTAGCTGCTTTTCCCGCACTCTCTTTTATCCCGCCGAAGGTCCCCCTTACGTAATAGGGGTTAAGTTAAGGGGGGTGCACACCGTGGTCAAATCTGCATGAAAAACCGCGGGGAATCATTAGTATTAAGTATTATGCTCCCGCACCCCCTATCTCTTAAAGGCTCTGCGCTCCCGCATTCTGATTGATCCTGTGCAATGTTGTAATCCTGCTGTTCCTTTATCCCCCGCTCCGCAGCTGCTGGAGACTTAGTCATATTTTGAGCCTTTTGCGGTACTTATTGATGTTATGGGGGATTACTTGGGTTGGCCGGACTCTTTGTTTGCGAAGGCCGAAGGACTGAAAAATGAGGTTTTTGCTGTTATTGGACAGAATTGGTGCCGTTTTCCCACGCCTCATTTTCCATAATATGATTATGAGCTGCAGAACGCTTGAAGCTGGAATTTTAGCATTGAATTTGGAACACAGGCCAAACTACGCTCCTAGGCTCCCTTCTTCGAGGTTGATTCCCCCAGATCAAATGACAAGGAGCCAAAAGCGAAGATGGCAGCGGAGGAATCTGATGGCTAGGCGAATGGGGGGTTGAATACTCCGAGTCAACAGGGTTGCTTGGAAAGCCTCAGAAGAGCCGTGATAAAGAACAGTCTCGGAATAAGGAGCCCGAAGGGAAAGAAAAGCGGGATATGGATCAAATCCTCCTCCCCCAAAATGTACCAAACTCAACATAGATGGATCAGCTGCTATGGGAGAGAGTGCAGGTGCTGGTATCCTGAGAAAGAGTTAAGGTCAAATTTTTTTTCCTTCTCTTCATTCTATCACAATGGTACTAACATGATGGCTGAGACTAGAGCTCTCAGAGATGGGTTCAAACTATGTTCTGATAAGGGCATCCAAGTGAATGACATCGAATCTGATTCCAAAGTTATGGTGGACTCCATCCTTGGTCTTATATCCACCCCTTGACATGTGCTTTACTTGATCAGAGAATGCATCAGCTTATTGTCTTCTGGCATGATGGTTTCTCACATCTATAGACAAGGCAACTCAATTGCAGACAGACTGGCTTCTCATGCTTACTCTCACAGGTCTGATTGCATCGTTGAAGCTGCTTCTTTTCTCTTGCAAACAAGCCTACTACAATGACAAGGAAGGCCTTTACTCTTATTCCTGTTCCCGGAATGCTTTCTTTCATCAAAGTCAGGTAAGAAATAGAAAAGGTACAACTCGTACAACTAAAGGCTTGTCAATTCTTGGTGTAATACTCACTCTCAAATGATGGGTGTCAGAATATCTCACTTTTCAGGCAGTCTCATCTGTGTAAGAATTAGGAATTCCTCTTCCAACTCGTCCCAGAATGGGCGTTATGGCAAAGAACAAGAAGAAAACTAAAGGGGAAATTTGTCCAATAGTCACAAATGGTGCCTCCACAGGTTGACATCCGATCCAACCTAGTAGTAAGCGATCCGCCAAAAGCAACCAAAATATTCCTTGGTGAATCGGGCGAAAACTTGAACTACGTACATACATACTTTTAAAAAAAGGTAAAGCCAACAGACATATAAAAACTGGTGCTATTGCGGCTACACCTCCCGCTTTGTCAGGTATACTACGAAGAATGGCATGGATCGGTAGGAAATACCATTCCGGTACAATATGAGGCGGGGTGGGCATCGGATTAGCAGGTATATAATTGTCGGGATGCCCCAAAACATTAGGAGCATAAAAAAGAAAAATGGAAGAAAAGATAGCAAAAGCTACCCAACCTACTAGATCCTTTACATAAAAATAAGGGTAAGAAGCAATTTTATCCATCTCTGAATGTACACCCAATGGATTATTTGATCCATATTGATGCAATGCGGCCAGATGAAGAAGACTGGCGCCTACTAAAAGAAAGGGGAGTAAATGATGAAGACTAAAAAAACGATTTAAGGTGGCATTGTCCACGGAGAAACCACCCCAAAGCCAAGTCACTATGGTATCTCCTACTACAGGTATGGCGCTAGCTAAGCTTGTAATTACTGTAGCCCCCCAAAAGCTCATCTGACCCCAAGGTGGTACGTATCCTATAAAAGCTGTCACAATCATTAATAGTAAGATTACAACTCCGACACACCGAACAAATTCCCTAGGACTGCTATAACTCGCATGATATAGACCACGAAAAAGATGAAGGTGAACCACAATGAGAAACATACTTGCCCCATTAGCATGCATATAACGGAGCAACCAGCCCCCTTCAACATCTCTCATAATGTGTTCTACGCTGTTGAAAGCTAGATCCACATGAGGTGTGTAATGCATAGCTAAAAAAACGCCAGTCACTATCTGAATGACTAAACAAATACCAGCTAACGGACCGAACCCCCACCAATAACTAAGATTGCTCGGGGTTGGATAATCTATCAAATGCTGATTAAGTATGGAGAATATAGGTTGTTTAAGAATCGATAATCGTTGGTTCCTTATAGTCATTTATTTTTCTTTTTTAGAAAGAGAACTCTGGTTCCCTCACCTTTTAGCGTTCTGGGGCCTTTATATAAATAGAATATAAAAAAAAAGATATCAAATTAAAGTACCCTTAGAGTAGGGCGAAAGAAAGTCAATATGAGATTTGCGTTGGTTTTTCCAACGAAAGAGTGAAAGATGCTCTTTTATCCTTATCCATGGATGGAGGGAGTGGATGGGGTCGCATCCGGCGCCGAATTGCCTACATATCTTCTTCAAAAGAATCAGACCATTGTAGTTCAGTTAAAAAGACGTTTCAAAAAAGAAATCCATAGAGCAAGAGTATAGAGGAGAAGGCCTCCTCCCAATACCAGCTGACTATATGGCCAGGTTGTTGTAGATCAGCAAGCACCTCGGTGAGAAATGTCGGGTCTAGCACCCCTGCCTCATCCTCGCCAAGAAGCACGTGGTAAGTGAAGTATTCCACACTGATCCCCGAGGGGAGGTCAATGCCCATTTCCTCCATTCTACGTTCGAGCTCTTGATGGATTTGAGGCAAAAGTTCCTCAGAGGGCTGCCCCCGGAATGCGTCTGAATCAAACGGGGGACTAGACGGGAACGTATTGAAATCGGAGGTGGAACTACTTGGGGCCTCTGCTGAAAGACTTCGTTCAGATGGAGAAGATTCCGAAAAGGAAATCTCTACCCAATCTGAAGGGGAATATCGATTGGGAGCAATTGGATCAAACTCGGATCCATATTGGAAAATTTGAAGTCTTTGTTTCATTTTGAAATGGGTTCAATTTTTCTCTAGCACACCGCTTGCCTATTCCGACTAAGCAGCCCGGTGCGCATAAGCAAAACCAGAAGCCTAAAAGCATTCTAGTTGGAAGAAAGGAGGTAAGGTTTTCCTTACAAATGAAATGGGAATGGGGAAACTTTTTCATTCAGCAGAGTGTATAGCCTATATAAGGAGCGAAGTGCTGCTCACGTTACAGCTACTGTGTTGACTGTAACTACACTACGAGAATTTTCATTGAGCTCCCACAATCGATTCGTGAGCACAGACGATTTGATAACAGACTCTTCAAGCCTTGACTCATTCTAACGATATAGAAAGGGATCTCGAAGCGACTAGTCTGATCTGGTACGATGTAGGTTGGGGTTTTTGAGTCATAGAGAGTCTGTATTTTATTGGACTTGGCGAGAAGTGTTAAGAGCAGACGGAAGAAAAAGAGGATTAGGATGCTTATCTTCCTTCCTACACCTAACTTGGCTATCTGAGGCTAGAAGCTGCAAAGGGGGATTCCAGATGGGATGCTTTGGTGATATCGCCAAGAGATGGTTATTTTGACCCGATGGAGTTCTATTCTGCCCCTTCCTCTGAACCAAGAGGTGAAGACGATGCCGTGGCCTCTCCGAACGCTTTCAATGCTTGTTAAGTACACTATTCCGCTTAACTTAAAGCTCCTACTTGAGTAGATCTATGCTGCGTAAGCGCTATGAAATTATGGCTCTGAAGTAGCAGTTTAAGGCACAAGGGTGAGCGGTGTGGAGCTTGTGCGCGTACAAATTGCTTCTTAGGTTGCAGCGCGATAGAGGCTTGCTTGCTTAGTTAGCTTAGCTTTCTAGCTAGTTTTTTGATATAGCTATCTATCTATTACTCTACCTGTCCCATTAGATTGTCCTGCCTCTCTTTTATAGCTTTCAGCCTCATCCTTTGGACTTGGATTCTCTGTTGAATCGGTTTGTGCTCTTGCAAGCTTATCCTCTTATGGTTTTAAATCCGCCTAACTTGGCTATCGCTTGTCAGCTTCAGTCCCTGTTGATTCGGTTCTATCTGCTGATTTCTGGTTCCACCCTAGGATTCTTCCTTCAGTCCGAAAAGCCACTGATGCAGCTAAATCAGCCGATGGTGTGCAACGTTACCGGGTCATTCTGTCGGTTTTAAGAGCCTAGGCAACCGGCAAAGAAAGACCGTTCAGAGTAGCAGTCACGCTCATAGCAAGCAAGAAAGATGGGGTAAAGGGGCGGCGGGAAAGAAAAGTGCAGTTTATAGAGTCGGAGAGCTAGTAGAGCTCATAGGTTTCTACCTGTGACTAACTTAGTGTGCTTTTGGTAGCAGCAGCCATACCAACAATCTATCTTTCGTAAATAAGCACTCGCATTACGGTGCGAGATCTGCCAAGCTAAGCTCAATCACAACCCACCGGCTCAAACAAAGGCTGGATCGGTTCACTGAACGCCAACAAAATATAGCAAGTCCTCTAGCAATTAGGTACACGAAAGCCACAGGTCCCTCTAGAAGCCATGATCCATGGGACGCGCAAGTCCCACTAACAGAAAGAGAACTAGACGCCTCAAACTCACCAGCTCACTAACGCAATCTCTGAACAGGACTTTCGTCAGTTATTTCAATAGACTTGGCAGACCAAGTTTTCGAGGGAATCGGGGCGAGGCAATTAGTTGTTAAGGTCGAGCCGGTGGCGCTAAGGACCTTCTTGAGTTAAGCTAATCTCATTTCCTCGGATTACCATTCTGTGGGTAGTTTAGGGCGAACCGACGCATTTCCTATCCTGAAGGGTCGAATGGATGTAATCTCCTATTTTGTCAAGCCGAGCTTGCTTTCCGGAACTTCTTATTTGGGATGTCCTCCGTCTTTTGGTGCACAAGGGCTAAGATGATTCTTTTTTTTATTTAGAAAGAGCCCGCTTTCTTTAACCCTCCCGAAGAGAAAGTTCTTCTTTACACGCATCGGGGAGAATTGCCGGGAAAATTGCTTAAGGATGAAGGTATCATGCGATTACAGTGAGATCTCAGATCGAAGAAGGGGGCTTTCCCTTTCACCAGGTGGGCCTCCTTGGGTGTGTACTTTTTTCCATTCTCTTAGATGAGAGCCGATCTACTTTGGTTAGCCGAAAAGACTCGTAAGGGAATCGGAACATACTCAGATAGCACAACAACGAAGGCAACCGATCCTTCAATCGGGCCATATCCATTTACTGGAGAACGAGCAGGGAAGCCGGCCAAAACCTTACCTAGAGGTTCTCTCTCCTACGCCATTACTGATGGACAAAGATGTTCGGAAAGAGAGTTCCTAAAAGCAGGCGTGCTCCTATTATAAGAGAATATGATAGATACCTCTCCCCCCACTTTTGGCGCACTTCTTTGATGAGCAAGCTGGGAATGATCAATCTCCATTCGCTTGGAGGAGTGTTAGCGTCCATGGTACTAGTTTTAACAGGCCTTTTCAAAGTCTTGGAAAAATCTTGAAGTTGTTGAATTACCTCAGCATGATTAGGAGAATGAGGCCTGTTTGAGGGAAGTATAGGAAAAAGGGAATCGGTGTTGCGCAGCTACCGCTCGTGGCAGGGAGTTGAAAGGCTTAGCAGCGGCCATTAGCCATTCTCCTTCTTAAAGCATCACTTCAGCGGTCATTTTCCCCGACCTTCTACTCCGAGATAGAGGAAGGAAAAGTTCGACCGATAGGGAGAGAAGGCGTTGGTGAGGCGACCGGAAGGCAGTTTAGTTTACTGTTAGAAAGCGAGAGTAGCTGTCTTTAGGGTGCCTTTCTAACAAGCTGACCGGAATAGCGGCCCTCGCTTCTAGTCCCACTTGTAGCCTGATCGGGACTTCTTTCTCTCTTGCTTGAATGCCAACCAACTTTTCTGACTCTGGTTAGTAGCTCTATACTTTCACCCGCTTGAAATACCTTATCTTGCTGTAAGTGAATTAAGGTACTTTACTTGTCTCGTTAGAGAAAGGCAGCGAAGTAGAAAGCGAAGCTGGAGCCTTAGCTGCCTTGTCAAAGGAAAGCGAAGGTTGAGCCAAGCTACTTGTTAACTCTGGGTCCCATCCGTCCTGCCAAGAACTCGAACCGCCAACTCCGTTCACTGCCTTCTCTCCAGAACTCCAGTTTGGCTTGATTACTGGAACTCAAAAGCCCTAGCTTCTCTTACCTTCTAGAACTGTAAGGGAATTTCGGTAGTGAGGAACTGTGCCTCATGTTCCCTGCCTAATCTGAAAGACTAGCTCAGGTCAGAACTCATAGCTCAAACTCAACAGCCTAGCTTCGCTACAGAACTATGATCTACGACCACCCTCTCTCATCCGAAGCCATCGTAACATAACATATGTATCAACGATTCCAAAAAAAGACAGGAAATTGGATCCATCCCTGGAGGCATAGGCATAGACGAAGAAAGCAGAAGCATAGGGGTAGATGAAAGCAGGAGCAAAGGGGATTGAATGAGGGATGAATCTTCTGAACTGCTTGAGAGCTGGAAGATTGGGATATCCCGACTTCCAATTCTTATACCCGCTTTTAAAGGTAAGATATCGACCTTTGATGGGGGGCTCTCACAGGTCTACTCGCCAGTGTCTTCCTTCCACAAGTTCTACCTACGCTTCCCGGTTATAAGATCTCATACGGAAGAAGAGCCTCTAGGATCATTCATCATCCTCAGCAGCTTGAGCAGGCTCCTCAATGGCTTGGATAGCCCCTGAAGTAATATCCTAACGTGTACTCAAGAACACAAGAAAAGAGCTTTTAAATGGCCTTCTGTTTTTTGATCAAAAAGTAGTGTTTTCCCGTGTTTTTAGGCCATAAACTAGAGAGTTAGGTTAAAGGTAAGCCGGCTAAGAGGACTAGGAGCTTAGCTTGCTGGCGAGAAAGGGTGAGTGTTCAGTACGCTCTTTAGCCTTTAACAAGGGCTAAGCCGCTAGGAATGGCTTGCTGGCCTGTTGGGAGAGTGGAACGAAGTGATTCTCGTTAGAGAAGCACGAGTGGAACGGCTTTAGTGTCAGTAGGTGCCTAAATGAAGCGATTAAGCGTCGGGGGCTTTGCTGGCTTGCTGGCTAGCTCGTGCAATCAATAAAAAATGATTCGCGTTAGTAAGCTAGCTTTGTAAGCTAAGCAAGCCTGGTTCTCCGGGCACTACGGTAGGACGTGGATCGACCATGACGAGAATGGACTTCTCCATAATGTAATAGAAGAGTCACAGTCCAGTTCCACGGGCTTTCTCCCTTCACGAAGGAGATATGAATTCCATTCAGGCGGGTAAGGGCTTGGCTTGACCCTGTGTTCTCTCCTGGTCGGGTCGGAGGCGAAAACTGGCAAAGTTCATCATTCAGTGGTGGGGTGTTCGTAGAAAAGAAGGCGTCGCCCAACGAGTGGCAGATTTTGATGGAGTCTCGCTTGGATGCTGGGGAGATCCATAGATCTGGATAGAGTCCCCGGAATAGTACGCGCGCTAGCGCGCTACGGCTTACGCAGTTGATCGGATCAGATAGCCCTTCGGGCAACCAACCAAACCCGGCACATCAAATTCCATTCCGATCAAAAACTTGGAGGTATGGCTGAGTGGCTTAAGGCATTGGTTTGCTAAATCGACATACAAGAAGATTGTATCATGGGTTCAAATCCCATTTCCTCCGGAACAGAAGTGAAACGGGCGGGCGAAATGACGTGAGAGAAAGAACCTCTTGGTGGAGTCCAGTCCCTGGGCGGCTCTCGGTTCTTGAGCATGTTGGGGGATTAGGCGGCAGTTGAAAGAGCTGCTCGAAAGCTTGACGAAGAAGCGAAAAAGGCCTATATATATATTCTATTTTTTTTAGTACAAGGGCTTTTTACTAGTCAAGTGGTAAGGTAGGGCGCTATTCGATGAATAAAACATATTTTAGGAAAGTGGTTCAGGTAGCTCAGCTGGTTAGAGCAAAGGACTGAAAATCCTTGTGTCAGTGGTTCGAATCCACTTCTAAGCGGGCCAAGGGTCCAAAGGCCGGGAGCGAGCCGGATTTTAAAATTCAAGTGCAAGAGTAAGCCAAAAAATGTGAGCGCTCCTGCACTATACGGCTTTTTTGCGTCGCCCTATCTTGCTGGAGGCAGATTTCGAAAAAAAAAGCTGTTTCTTAGGTTCTCGCGTCCCTGTGCCCAAAAGGATGGGTGAGTTCGGTTTGAGTGTTCATCGATCGGGTGGATCTATATGCTCCGGGGTGGTGAGACGAGGTGTAGCGCAGTCTGGTCAGCGCATCTGTTTTGGGTACAGAGGGCCATAGGTTCGAATCCTGTCACCTTGATGTGAGGCATTCCGTCAGCAAATACTCAAATATGAACATCCATCGACCGTTACCACTTCCTCTTACTCGTGACTCGTATATGTACTTTCTATAGCAAGCACACGAGACCTATAGCTAAAGATCATATAGCGCCACAGTATATATATATACGAACCTATACGGAACACTTATCTCTTTCTCAGTGCTTTCTTTAGGCTCCTGGCTGCTCGTTGGTAGAACACAACCCATATGATATTGAGCTTGAGCATTCGGGCTTCTTTCTTTTTTTTTAAGAAATGCTTCTTTATAATTCTAAGGTGGCAGGGCAGCTAGTTTGAGTGGGGCCTGACGGTTTCCCGAACTTCTTCTTTCATTTTATATTAATAAGGAGCTAGTTGGGGAGGAAATATCGATGGCAATCAAGGATGGATTTCTATTTCGGAAGGGGTGCTTACTGAAAGAGTTCAACACTACGCTCATTGCTCTTCTTCTAAAGTCCCTTGGAGCCAATTGCTTGCCTGAAGCTTGACATGATGAAGGCGCTTTTAAGCCCTTCCCGAAGGAAAGAGGGAATGGCCCTTCCTCTTACCTTCTGTTGAGACTGAGATAGAAGACTGGGCTTTCTCCCTCTTCTACCGAGAGGCCGCGGGGGTCAACTCTGTCTCATCCTCATCCCCCTGGCGATCCTAAGCCCTCCTCTCCGCCTAGGAGGCACCTGTTTGGATGAAGGCACGGGTCGTCTAACAAGGCATGGGACCCATAGATTCATTGTCTGCTGTGCAGAAGCTTCCTTCCTGCACCTGCATGCGCGCTTCCCCAGAAGGAGGCACACATTGTAACAATTCATCGCGATAGCTGCCTTTGGCTCTACTCTAATTGGCAACGAGACAGTGGATTGATTCCTTCCTAACCTATGGGCTCAGGTTCCTTCCTCCTCTAGTCCGAATCAAGATGGCTCCTCTCGATCTTGTGATGCCTTCGGCCCAAAATTATCCAGATAGCTGCCTTTACTTTTATATTAGTCAAGGGAAAGCTTATGAACGGTTCCGAAATGACACGCTATTCCGTCTCATCCTTTCGCCCCGGATGGTAGGAATAAGATAAAGGAGGAGGACTTTTTTTACTTCAACCGAGGAAGACTCGCACCCGCGTCTTTGTTTGAATCACTGACAGTTCGGGCAGGCCCGCAGGACTGGAATTCTGAAAAGAAGGAATGTCTGGCTTTTCCTATTCTAGTGCAGGTTCTTCCTCGGTATAAATCGCTTCACTTTGAGTGGGCTTGGCCCGCGCCTTGACAAGGCTGTTGCCCCTCCTTCCACCCGTAGAGAGAGCCGGAGTTAGGCCTTTGTATGACGGATTGATTGATAGTAGGATCAATGATGTTTAGTTTCATTCA